AACTATGACGAATGTGCTAACTATGTATATGACGCCGAAAATAGACCTATTTGATATCACCCTTCAATTCGAATTAGCAAAAGCAATGTCTCCTTGCATAATATGGATTCCAAACATTCATGATCTGCATGTGAATGAGTCGAATTACTTATCCCTCGGTCTATTAGAGAACTATCTCTCCAGGGATTGTGAAAGATGTTACACTGGAAAGATTCTTGTTATTGCTTCGACTCATATTCCCCAAAAAGTGGATCCCGCTCTAATAGCTCCGAATAAATTAAATACATGCATTAAGATACGAAGGCTTCTTCTTCCACAACAACGAAAGCACTTTTTCATTCTTTCATATACTAGGGGATTTCACTTGGAAAAGAAGATGTTCCATACTAACGGATTCGGGTCCATAACCATGGGTTCCAATGCGCGAGATCTTGTAGCACTTATCAATGAGGCCCTATCAATTAGTATTACACAGAAGAAATCCATTATAGAAACTAATACAATTAGATCAGCTCTTCATAGAAAAACTTGGGATTTTCGATCCCAGATAAGATCGGTTCAGGATCATGGGATCCTTTTCTATCAGATAGGAAGGGCTGTTACACAAAATGTACTTCTAAGTAATTGCCCCATAGATCCTATATCTATCTATATGAAGAAGAAATCATGTAAGGGAGGGGATTCTTATTTGTACAAATGGTACTTCGAACTTGGAACGAGCATGAAGAAATTCACGATACTTCTTTATCTTTTGAGTTGTTCTGCCGGATCGGTCGCTCAAGATCTTTGGTCTTCATCCAGACACGATGAAAAAAATTGGATCACTTCTTATGGATTCGTTGAGAATGATTCTGATCTAGTTCATGGCCTATTACTATTATTACTATTAGAAGTAGAAGGCACTCTGGCTCTGGCGGGATCCTCACGGACAGAAAAATATTGCAGTCAGTTTGATAATAATCGAGTGACATTACTTCTTCGGTCCGAACCAAGGAATCAGTTAGATATGATGCAAAATGGATCTTGTTCTATCGTTGATCAGAGATTTCTATATGAAAAATACGAATCGGAGTTTGAAGAAGGGGAAGGGGCCCTCGATCCGCAACAGATAGAGGAGGATTTATTCAATCACATAGTTTGGGCTCCTAGAATATGGCGCCCTAATCTATTTGATTGTATCGAAAGGCCCACTGAATTGGGATTTCCCTATTGGACTGGGTCATTTCGGGGCAAATGGATCATTTATCATAAAGAGGATGAGCTTCAAGAGAATGATTCGGAGTTCTTGCAGAGTGGAACCATGCAGTACCAGACACGAGATAGATCTTCCAAAGAACAAGGCTTTTTTCGAACAAGCCAATTCATTTGGGACCCTGCGGATCCATTCTTTTCCCTATTCAAAGATCAGCCCTCTGTCTCTGTGTTTTCACGTCGAGAATTCTTTGCAGATGAAGAGATGTCAAAGGGGCTTATTGCTTCCCAAACAAATCCTCCTACATCTATATATAAACGCTGGTTCATCAAGAATACGCAAGAAAAGCACTTCGAATTGTTGATTCATCGCCAGAGATGGTTTAGAACCAATAGTTCATTATCTAATGGACCTTTCCGTTCTAATACTCTATCCGAGAGTTATCAGTATTTATCAAATCTGTTCCTATCTAACGGAACGCTATTGGATCAAATGACAAAGACATTGTTGAGAAAGAGATGGCTTTTCCCGGATGAAATGAAACATTTGATTCATGTAACAGGAGAAAGATTCCCCATTCCTTAGCCGTAAAGATATGTGCCCATGAAAAGGGGATTAAGTGGAACAGAATTGGCCGGATGGTAGAGTCGTGGAAACACTTGTTTCTTCCATCTTTTTGGCCTTAACTCCGTGGAACAATATGCTACTGCTGAAACATGGAAGAATTGAAATCTTAGATCACTATGTGTGGATGATATGAACTGCTTAAACAAGAATTCTTGAACGGCGAAAGAGCCTATTACTCGCTACATCAAACAATTTAGACTAATGAAACCATGTAAATCCATCGGAAAATACGCATGTCCGCTGAAATGGTTGTTGCTATCTGCTCCAATAACGAATCATTGGTTTCATTGAATAACTAAAGAAGATAGATAGACCTTTCTCTTCGTCTCAGGTCGATGGATGGAAGATCTCCCATACGGATATCCAGCGGATATCCAGCGGATATCCAGTTGACCGAGCCTAATTCTAATTGCTTTGTTCCGAAGCAAAGATATCCACGGAGGCGGGTTCGTCCTATTCAGATATTCACGACCAAGAGGTACGATCCTCTTTCGGATAGGCCCTGAAAGGAGAAGGAAGGCTGGAATGCCAACAGACGTCTGTCTATTCTCTAATTCACCCGACCCGATAGTACCCATTCAGTGCCAAAGTCACTGAATGGGTAAGTCGCCAATCCCTAATGTAATGTACTTTCTTTGCTGGGTTACGGGTACTGGTGGGTATTTTACCAGAGGTTTTTCT